TGCTCCGAAAGGAAGGATGGTAATTGGATCATTTGCCGATCTGAATCGGATAAACCCTCTATCTATATTTTTTCTCTTTCTTAGATGGAAATGGAAGATAAAGTGAATTCCATTGTATAGCCGTATGCAATGCGCAAAAGATGCCTGTACGGTTGCTCAATTCTATCTTTCTTTTTTTATTATTCTTTATCTCTTCTCCTCACCTCATCATGCGAGATAGAGGAACCATTTGTTATATTATCAGGGTAATGATACATCAACCTGCGAGTTCTTTTTATGAGGCACAAACGGGAGAATTTATCCTGGAAGCAGAAGAACTGCTGAAACTGCGCGAAACCATCACAAGAGTTTATGTACAAAGAACGGGCAAACCCCTATGGGTTGTATCCGAAGATATGGAAAGGGATGTTTTTATGTCAGCAACAGAAGCCCAAGCTCATGGAATTGTTGATCTTGTAGCGATTGAATAAAAAAAAAATAGCAGTAAGTTTAAGCAAATCGCCACTTTGAGATTTTCTCTTCTTACTTATTACCGGGTTTAATAATATTCTATTCATCTAGTAAATAGAGAAGTAATTCATAATCATCCGGTTAGGATCGATCTAAACCAGCCCATTTATTATGTATACGATTCAACATGCCAACTATTAAACAACTTATTAGAAACACAAGACAGCCAATCAGAAATGTCACGAAATCCCCCGCTCTTGGGGGATGTCCTCAGCGTCGAGGAACATGTACTAGGGTGTATGTGCGACTCGTTCAGATCACCATTGGTAGAAAAAAAAAGGGAAAGAAATCTTCCAGTATCAATGATCAGTACTAGTGAATAGTATAAAATGGAAGGAAGAAGGTCGTTCACTATCTATATATCGAAAACTAAAAAAAAAGATCTATTCAATTCTTCTATTGTATATGAAATTTATGGTTTCCGATGAGAAAAAATTCCTCATTGGTAACAAATAGTTATTCATTAAGCGGGGAAATCCTATTTTCAAAGCCGAAATCTTATGCCTATACTCTTGCAAAAACGGACTAAGAGGGTCAACTACCCCATCCAATTTTCATAATTAAATACCGTTACTGTATAGGTAGATCTCGTTGTGAAAGACCTATTACTAGATAATTCATAGGTAGAGCCGAAGAATGTAAACTGTACAACTTGCTAATAGCATTGATTAAATGAAGTAAGGGACTCCGGTATATATAGAGGACCTCACCGTTTAAGACATAACCATAGAAACGATGGAATCCACTATTTCGTTATTCATTTCTATTTATTACTTTTTTCTGTTTTTTGATACCTAGTATCAATACTCGTTTCGAGGTGAAATGACTATAAAAAAAGAAAAGACAAATCGTGGTCGGGAAGGTTATAGTAGCAAAAGCCATTGGAATTTTTATTTTATACATTGGAAGAATCCGTTTTGTTATTAATAAACTAGGAAAAGGGAAAAGAATAACTGAAAGAAAGGAAATCAATTAGTTATTCATGAAAGTTTCATTTATTCAATGACTAGAATTAGACGAGGATATATAGCTCGGAGACGTAGAACAAAAATTCGTTTATTTGCATCAAGCTTTCGGGGGGCTCGTTCAAGACTTACTCGAACAATTATTCAACAGAAAATAAGATCTTTGGTTTCGTCTCATCGAGATAGAGATAGGAAAAAGATAGATTTTCGTCGTTTGTGGATCACTCGGATAAATGCAGTAATTCGTGGGAATAGAGTATCCTATAGTTATAGTAGATTAATACACAATCTGTACAAGAGACAGTTGCTTCTTAATCGTAAAATACTTGCACAAATAGCTATATTAAATAGGAATTGTCTTTATATGATTTCTAATGAGATCAGATCATAAAATAAAAAAGGAAATTGTAAGGAATTTGTCAGAATATTTTAAATGGAGTTCTCTGGAGAATGAACTCCGGGAAGGTAGAGTAGAAATTAGTATGATAAAGAGAATATGATAAAGTCGTTCAAAATTAAATGAGCGAATATGTCCAATATCCAATAAAAAAAGATTTCTTCTTCTTCCCCAATTTTTTTCTTACGATTTTTCGAACAAAATATCAATCTGTGTTTGAGTTCGGATTTTTATTTGGGTTCAATTGAGGAGTAAAGTAAGTCTACTTTTTTTTATTTATTTATGGTTCTAAGACCAGTAGCTCCGGTGGTCGACTCGCTTCTTTCAAATTGTTTCTCATTATTAAGAAAAGGTAACAAAGATAAAATACGAGCTTGTTTTATAGCAATAGTAATTAATCGTTGTTGTTTTAAGGTTAATCTATTTACCCGTCTAGATAATATTTTTCCTTGTTCACTAATAAATCGACTAATTAAACTCATGTTTCTATAATCAATTCGATCCCCCGATTGGATCGGGGGCAAACGCCTACGAAAAGATCGCTTGGATTTAAGAAAGAGTCGCTTGGATTTTTCCATGGTTTGTTTATTCCTTATCCTCAAAATCCTATTTCAATTTGATCCAAAAAGATTTCAAATTCAAAATATAGGATTTGATTTGGCTTTTTTTTTTAGTTAGTTATATTATGTTAACTAAAATGAAAATATATAGAATAATATGGTATATATAGAATATGTCCTTTTCGTGTTACTTGTAAGAGTGACACACAGGCACTTGATTCGAGTTATTTCTTTATCTCCCCGTGAATCGTATGTTTGTAACAATAGGGACAGAATTTTCTCAATTCCAATCGACTAGGCGTATTGTGTCGATTCTTTTGAGTAATATATCTGGAAACACCCCTTGATTCCTTATTAAGACCGTTTCTAACTCTAACACAGTTGGTACATTCTAAAATAACCGTTACTCGGACATCTTTACCCTTGGCCATGAACCTCCTTTGCGTTTTTGATTCAACCAATTCTTCTACTTTCTGCGAAAAAAGAAATAAAAAAATAAGAAGTAAAACAACAAACTAATATTTAGGTATATTTTGAATCGAATTCGATTCAATGTACAGTATTTTATTAAAAGATCTTGTATGATCTTCTTGCCCTAGACACATTTCTGTTCTCACAATATTATTTCTAAATGGAATTGGAGAAAACCCGAATTTCGCCGAGGTTGAATCTACTTTTTTATTTCTCTTTCCTCCTTTCTTGATTCTACTTCTACTTAATATATTGTATCCAATTCGATTTTTTCTAAAAAAAAAAGAGGGGGAGGGATTAGTCACAAATCTTTTGATTCTATCTCTAATCTTCTTCACCCCTTCCCATGTCAATAACTAGAATGAAAAAAAAGGGAATGTCAACGCATCCGGAAATAAACGATTGATCTCTATCAAAAGACCTGCTAAAGCCCCAAACCATAGAGTACTTAGTACCGGTGCCACGGAAAGATATGTTTTTAGATCTCGCATTTTAAATCCTCCTTCTTTATTCTTTTTATTTATTGTATTATTTATTGTAATACCTAATGTTAATACATCTATGATCCGATATAATATATATGTAAGTAGTTAAGGACCGCTTGTATTTGTACATGGAATTCCTAAAAAGACGTCCCTTCCGACTGAGCATTCCCAAAAAATATTCCCTTTTTTAGTTATTTTTTACGATGGGTTTCATATTCATGTGTATATAAGCCTTCTACTATTATTATATGTTACATGAGAATAAAAAAAAGAAATGGCAAGATAACTTGGCAATGGAGAAAATAAGGATTTTGAAAACAAGACAGGGATTCTATAAAATGACACTGTAGACCAATTGAAAGGGATGTAGCGCAGCTTGGTAGCGCGTTTGTTTTGGGTACAAAATGTCACGGGTTCAAATCCTGTCATCCCTACCTATTACTTCTCGTCTGAGCAGTAACGAGGGATTTATTGAAATCGATTAAAATCAGGCATACATAATCTTTTTTTATTATATCATATTCTATATGATAGTCTTATGCATACAAGATGTATTCGGGTTATAAAAAAAATCCTCTTCTTTTTTTTTTAGTTTTAGCTAGTGTGATAATGATAAGAAGATAAGAAAGCGCTCTTAGTTCAGTTCGGTAGAACGTGGGTCTCCAAAACCCGATGTCGTAGGTTCAAATCCTACAGAGCGTGATTCCATTCTTGGTTAGGTTAGTCCCAAAATTACAATTAAATAATTGACCAGTAATCTTAATTTGACCTCCTTTGGATTAAAGAAAAGAGGAGGTCAATTAAAAAAAAAGATGTTAATTAATTTAATCAAAGATCCAACTGATCACCACGTCTGTATTGTAAATATGCAGTTACAAATAATCCAGCTAAAGTAATAGGAATTAGACCTAAGACAATTCCAAATAGAAAAACTTCAATCATTTCAATTTTTTTGAAAGGGAAAAAGGAGAGGTAATATCTATCCCTACATATTAATCCGCATTGCCCATGAATCTCAATGACCACTAATTGGAAATTGACTCTCTAAGGAACTATAGAGTCTATCAATACCACAGAAAGATTTCTTTTTATGCGTTGTGTTCATTCAATTAATTTCAAATAAGTCGTATCTTGGTCAGACCAATAAAGAGAGCTGAGGTTATAGTTAAAGCTGCTAGTAGAAAACCGAAATAACTAGTTATAGTAAGCATGAAGATGAAAGAGCTAAATGAAATGTGTTCTTTTTCTACATATGTTTAGAAAGCACTTCCCTAAGTTTCAATATACGAAGATAAGCAAAAATACCAATTCAAATGAAAGAATAAGTTCAATTGATAGTTGTTAATTCATCAATCATTATAGACGGGATTAACAAAAACATAGAGTAAGGGAGGTAGAAAAAGAGATCAATTAATCATTTGTAATGTCTACCTATCCCTTAATTTCGAATCAAGTGATTCATTAGATAATTCTTGAGTAGACTAATATTAAAATAATCAAATAGTAAGAAATTCGAATCCATATAGAAGCAAATTTGAAAATCATTTCTCTTTTCTTTTGATCTTTTTTTTAATCGTATCGAATCGATTTTTCGATTTTAGAATAAAGAGTT